TTTTGAGCAAAAGCTAAAGTAGCTCCTAATAGTACTGTTATTATACCTATCAAAGCTATTAGCTTCATTATGTAAGGTATAACTACGAAAAGAGGAAGAAGTCTAGCTACAAGAAAAATTCCCGCTGCTACCATAGTAGCAGCATGTATTAAAGCCGAAATAGGGGTAGGTCCTTCCATGGCATCTGGTAACCACACATGAAGGGGGAATTGCGCCGATTTAGCAATTGCACCGGAAAATAATAAGAAAGCACACAAGGTAACAAATAAAAAATGAACCTCATTATCATTATTATAAATCAAGTTATTGAATATTTCAAACAAATCCTGAAATTCGAAACTGCCTGTTATCCAATAAAGACCTAAAATTCCTAATAATAAACCAAAATCGCCTACACGATTAGTTATGAATGCTTTTTGACAAGCATTGGACACAATAGGTCGTGTGAACCAAAAACCTATTAATAGGTAAGAGCACATTCCAACCAATTCCCAAAAAATATAAATTTGTATTAAATTCGAACTGGTAACCAATCCCAACATTGAAGTATTGAAAAAACTCATATAAACAAAAAATCTCAAATAGCCTTGATCATGAGACATATAACTGTCACTATAAACAAGAACCAAAATTCCAACCGTAGTAATTAATATTAACAAAATAGAAGTAAGTGGGTCAATCAAGTACCCGAACTCTAAGGAAAAATCATTGTTGATGGTCCAAGACCATACATATTGATAAATGGAACTGCTATTTATTTGCTGAATAAAGAGATTGGTCGAAAAAACCATAACTATACTTAACAAAAAAACACTCGGAAAAGCCCATATACGGCGAAGTTTTTTTGTTGACATCGGAAAAAGTAGGAGTCCCATTCCTATTAACATAGGGACTATAAGTGTAAGGAAAGATATAGTCCATAAATATTGATATGTATGTTCCATAAAAAAAATCTTATTATTTTTTTTTTTATTATTTTATTAATAATTAATTCTTTCTTGTTTATGATTCATTAACTCTTATCTCTTTTTAATTTTAAAAGAATCAAAAAAAAAAAAAAAATAATAATAAAATAAAGATATATAAAACTTAAATAGAATTAATTATTCTGAACCTTTTCCAAACACTTCACATATTCAAATTAATAAGTTAGAATCGATCAAATAATATGACCAAGATACTGGTGAAAAAAAAAATACTTATTTAAAATTTAAAAGAAAATCCAAATCTCATTTATTATTATGGATTTCAAAAATGTATATACTTTATATACATAGATAGAGAAAAGATAAAGAATTATAAAAATTATATCATATAAAGTATTACTTTATTTTAATAGGAATGATAAAAAAAAGATGGGCTCCTTGCTGAATACAATACCCAATAAAGAAAAAATTCTTTCTTTTAGTTTTTTTATTCAGAATCATTAACCAGTACATTTTGATTTATTGCCTCTCATTATGTTTGTAGAAAACATTATGATATTTGACACTTTCCCTTTACATAAGGAAAAATTCGAAAATTTTTTCGACAAGATGGGCTTTAGAAAATCATATATATATTTTTCCAAATTTACTAATAATCTCATAATCTTTCGAATTGTAAAGGTGAATTTCAATTAAGTACCTTTTTTCGTCGAATTTCACTAAATTACTGAATTACTGAAATAAAAAAAAATGAATTTTGTTTAACTTATTTTGTAACTTTCTTGAGATTTTTAATCACTCTAGAAAATAGAGCCTTTGATGCCTTCGATCCAATTTTTAAAAATACCAGGTAAATAAAAATGTGTAAATTTTGACTGATCTGGTTTAGATCATATGCTTGGGCTGGATGATGTATCAAGGTATATTTGAATTAGACAAAATTTTTCAATTTTAAAGAATTTTTAAGTCCGGTACAGAACTAGAAACTTTTTTGTTATATGGTATGTCCCTAAATCAATACCTAATGGGGTTGCTAAACCTTAACCAAAATTTTCTCCATAATGAAACTCTAAGGATTAATAGAATAAAATGGTTTCAGAAATCCCTTGAATGGGATGTAAAAATTGGAATAGAAAATTGGATCTTTCTTTTCCTTGAAAAATGGAACAAAATTCATTTTTTTTTTTTTCATTAATTTGAATCTTTCTTAAAAAATAGTACATTGAATTAACTCCTTCAAGCTCGACAATTGAATAAAAAGGGGTTATTATAATTTTGAGCAAGCCGCCATGGTGAAATCGGTAGACACGCTGCTCTTAGGAAGCAGTGCTAGAGCATCTCGGTTCGAGTCCGAGTGGCGGCATAACATTTTTTAATTATCTAATTATTAAAAGGATAGAATAAATAAATAAATAAATCCTATTAGAATAAATCCTATAATGAATTCAATTCCGTATGTATAATAATGAATAATTAAAGTACCCCCTTTTGTTTTTTTTTTTTTTATGATATTTTTTACTTTAGAACATATATTAACTCATATATCTTTTTCGGTCGTTTCAATTGTAATTATAATTCATTTTCTAACCTTATTAATCAATGAATTCGTGGGACTCTATGATTCGTCAGAAAAAGGCATGTTAACTACTTTTTTATGCCTAACAGGATTATTAATTACTCGTTGGGTTTATTCGGGGCATTTACCAATAAGTGATTTATATGAATCATTAATATTTCTTTCATGGATTTTCTCTATTATTCATATGGTTCCGTATTTTAAAAAACATAAAAATTATTTAAGCACAATAACCGCACCAAGTACTTTTTTTACCCAAGGCTTTGCTACTTGGGGTCTTTTAACTAACATGCATCAATCTAAAATCTTAGTACCTGCTCTACAATCCCAATGGTTAATAATGCACGTAAGTATGATGGTATCGGGCTATGCAGCTCTTTTATGTGGATCATTATTGTCAACAGCACTTCTAGTAATTACATTTCGAAAAGTCATAAGAACTGTTGGTAAAAACAATAATTTATTAAATGATTCATTTCCCCTTAATGAGATCCAATACATGATGGAAAAAAGCAATATTTTAAGTAATACTTTTTTTCCTTCTTCTAGGAATTATTACAGATTTCAATTGATTCAACAATTAGATCGTTGGGGTTTTCGTATTCTTAGTATAGGGTTTCTTTTTTTAACCATAGGTATTCTTTCAGGAGCAGTCTGGGCTAATGAAGCGTGGGGGTCATATTGGAATTGGGATCCAAAAGAAACTTGGGCATTTATTACTTGGACCATATTCGCGATTTATTTCCATACTCGAACAAATACAAATTTGGAAAGTTTAAATTCTGCAATTGTCGCTTCTATCGGTTTTCTTATAATCTGGATATGCTATTTTGGGGTTAATTTATTAGGAATAGGACTACATAGTTATGGTTCATTTACATTAATATCTAATTGAAAGAGTTTGACAAAATACATTAATATCTAATTGAATTGAAGAAAGAGTTTGACAAATATAACCATAGGACAGTTTAACATATATATAAGAAACTTCGGGTAAATCGTTGAGAACCTTTTGAATTACTCCATTACTTGAGTAATTCAAAAGGTTCTCACAAATGCTAAACATATCGGATTACAATTACTTTTTTTATTTTTTATTTTTATTTATAAGAACTACCCATAAAAAGAACTACCCATAAAAAAAATTAGTTAGTAGTTATAAAAATAATTAGATAGAATAGCTTCGACCTTGTCAACTGATAATGAGAAAACGAAATCCGGATAAATACCAATACTGATTACAGGCAGAAGGATAGCAATCGAAATAAATAATTCCCGCGGTCCAGAATCAAAAAAAGAAGAATTTGTGGCATTAAACAGCTTGTATCCATAAAACATCTGGCGTAACATAGATAATAAATAAATAGGAGTCAATATCGTTCCAACTGCCGTTACAAAAGTAATTAGTATTTTTGGCATTAAAAAATATTTTTGGGCGGTAATTATTCCAAAAAATACTACCAATTCCGCAAAAAAACCGCTCATGCCCGGTAATGCAAGAGAGGCTAATGATAAGATACTGAACATCATGAATATTTTTGGCATTAGGGTAGCCATTCCGCCCATTTCGTCAAGATAAAGAAGACGTATTCTATCATAACTTGTTCCTGACAAGAAAAAAAGCGCAGCACCAATAAATCCATGAGATATTATTTGTAAAATGGCCCCATTGAGTCCCATATCGCTTATAGAGCAAATTCCTATAATTGTGAAACCCATATGAGATACAGAAGAATAGGCTATTCTTTTTTTTAAATTTTTTTGACCAGAAGATGCTGAAGCTGCATAGATTATTTGTATTGCGCCTACTATTATCAACCAAGAAGCAAATATAGAATGGGCGTGAGATAACAATTCCATATTTATTCGAACCAATCCATATGCTCCCATTTTTAATAAGATTCCGGCTAAAAGCATACAAGTACTGTAATGTGCTTCTCCATGGGTGTCTGGTAACCATGTATGTAAGGGTATAATCGGTGATTTGACAGCAAAAGCAATAAGGAATCCAATATAGAATAGTATTTCCAAGGTCACAGGATATGATTGATTAGCTGATGTTTCAAAATTGAATGTTGGTTCATTGGAAGCATATAAAGCAATACCTAAGGCTCCCATTAATAAAAAAACGGAACTTCCTGCAGTATACAAAATAAATTTTGTAGCTGAATACAGACGTTGCTTCCCACCCCACATGGCTAGAAGTAGATAAATAGGAATTAATTCTAACTCCCACATGATAAAAAAAAGGAAAAGATTTTGAGAAGAAAATAATCCTATTTGACCGCTATACATTGCTAACATCAAAAAATGGAATAATCGGGAATCCCGAGTAATTGGCCGAGCCGCCAAAGTAGCTAAAGTAGTGATAAATCCTGTCAGTAAAATAGGTCCTATAGAAAGTCCATCTATTCCTAATCTCCAGTAAAAATCAAAAAAATTAATCCATTTATAATACTCTGTCAATTGGATTAAGGGATCGTCTAATTGGAAATAATAAGAGAATGCGTAGGTCATTAAAAGGAGTTCTATTACACATATAAATAAAGTATACCACCTAATTACCTTATTTCCTCTATGAGGGAAAACGAAAATCAAGGAACCCGCGAATATTGGTAAAACTACAAATATTGTTAACCAAGGAAAAGAATTCGTGGTAAAGACAAGATACACTTGGACAAGAAAAACCCGTACTTGAAAACCTAATATATTTTTTTTAGTACGGGTTTTTGTCGGTAAACAAAAAATCAAATGTATTCAAGTGGTTTTTTCTGGAAAGTATCAATAAGCTAGACCCATGCTTCGAGTTGTTTCATGCCATAGATAAACTCGAACACTCAAGAAATCTGTCGGGCAGGCGGATTCACATCTTTTACAGCCAACACAGTCTTCCGTTCTTGGAGCAGAAGCAATTTGCTTAGCTTTACACCCGTCCCAAGGTATCATTTCTAATACATCTGTGGGACAGGCCCGGACACATTGAGTACACCCTATACATGTATCATAGATTTTTACTGAATGTGACATTGGATCTATAATTTTTTTTTGAACGTCATAAATTTTCGATCTAGTAAATTTTTAAATGAATCATATATTTAGACACTAGATGAATCAATGATTTATCAGAATTTGTCTATTCAATTTCGGATCGACTCATGAGATAGAACCAAGATACTTTAATTTCTTACGTTTTCGTAAACCCTATCAGATACGCTATGTATCATATATGTCAATTCACATTAATGAATCTAAATATTTTATATGATTAATACTACTTATTCAACAAATTCAATTGATTGATACAGATTGATTTTCTATTACGATAAATTGATGAAACTATAGCCGGCCCAATAGCTGCTTCAGCGGCTGCGATAGATATAACAAAAATTGAAAAAATATTTCCTTTTAATTGGCGACTATCAAAAAAATCAGAAAATGTTACAAAATTTATATTGACGGCATTTAGTATAAGTTCAAGACACATAAGGGCTCTAACCATATTTCGACTCGTGATCAATCCATAGATTCCGATAGAAAATAAATAGGCACTCAAACCAAGTGCATGTTCGAGCATCATCGCCCAACTCCTTACCAATTTCGATTTATTTCAATATGAACAATCAATATGAACAATGAACAACAATTTAACATCAACAGATTGGATTGACTAGAATAAGAATATCACAAGTACAAAACAAAAAAATAGATTGGAATATAGATCGAATAAAAGAATTTATATATGAAAAATCTTCAAATAGATGTGATAACATAGAACAAAGTTTGATTTGATTTGAATTGCGATTGCCAGTTTTAAAGATTTTTTACTGACGAGCCGTGGCAATCGCACCTATCAAAGCAACTAAAAGAATTATTGAAATGAATTCAAATGGAAGAAAAAAATCGGTTGCTAAATGAATTCCAATTTGTTGACCATTACTTACCAAATCTTGCTCTATAATCTGGTTTGCCCTTGTAGTCCAAATAATCCCATACCATGTTGTATCTGGAATAATAGTAATTAGTAAAACAAAAAGACTTGTACAAACTAGGGAAGTAAGGCCGTTCCCAACAGTACAAAGATACAAATCTTTGTAATATTCTGAACCATTCATGAACATCACAGCAAATAAAATTAAAACATTTATAGCTCCCACATAAATAAGGAGCTGGGCCGCAGCTACAAAATGAGAGTTTGATAAAATATAGAATAAGGATATACAAACAAGAACCAATCCCAACGAAAAGGCAGAATAAATTGGATTGGTAAGTAATACCACTCCTAGACCTCCTAATATAAGACCTAATCCTAGAAAGACTAAAAGAAAATCATGTATTGGTCCAGGTAAATTCATTATACGTAAAATAAAAGATAAAAAATTGAATTCTTTTTTTCATGACTTTATTGACCCGACCAGGAGAAACTTATTTAAAATGGGTTCCTAATTGAATTAAATCATTAAATCCTAAAAGGTTTAAATTACTGTAGGTACCGATATTCGACTAATCTCATTCTTTCGCGAAAAAGAAAATTTGACACTTTCATTTTAATTTCTATTTCGAAATAATTATGGATAGAATTATGACTATATTAATAGATTTTCAATCCAAATTAAGTTGCGATGCAATTCTTACCAATCAAATCCAATTACTAGTTGGGATTTGTTGCTTTTGTAGTTATTGACCAAACAAAATGAAAAAAAAAAAAATGACTCTTCAATCAATCTTTAATCAAAGGAGGTTCACCTTTTTTGATTAAAGATTGAGGTGAATTCAAAATTGTTCGAATTGTATAATCGTCAATTACTGACATTGGTAAACGACCTAAAGCAATTTGGTTATAATTCAATTCGTGACGATTATAGGTAGAAAGCTCATATTCTTCAGTCATTGATAAACAATTAGTTGGACAATACTCAACACAGTTGCCACAAAATATACAGATTCCGAAATCAATACTGTAATTAAGCAACCGTTTTTTTCGAATATTAGTTTCCAATTCCCAATCAACAACAGGTAAATCTATAGGACATACACGAACACATACTTCACAAGCAATGCATTTATCAAATTCAAAATGGATTCGACCGCGGAAACGCTCCGATGTGATTAATTTTTCATAAGGATATTGAATAGTTACAGGTAAACGATTTACATGAGATAAGGTAGTCATGAAACTTTGACCAATGTACCTTGCAGCCCGTATGGTTTGTTGACCATAATTCATGAACCCAGTTACCATAGGGAACATATCGTGAATCTCTATCAATAATTTTATATTTGTTTCTTTATCTTGTTTGAGACAAACTGTAAATATAGAAAAGTATTACTTTACTTTAAAAAAGTATTACTTTATAGTGAAAAGAGTTGGGAAGAGGTTGTTAATAATAGATTGCCGAGAGAAATAGGTAAAAGAAATTTCCATCCAAGATTTAAAAGTTGGTCTATTCTTAATCTAGGTAAAGTCCATCTTGTTGTGATAGGAATGAACAAGAACAAATAAGTTTTAACCAATGTAATAAGGATACCCACTGTTGTTCCAAAGACTCTACTTACTTTATTTATTTCAAAATCAAAAAATTCCGGAACGGATATGTACGGAATAGAGATATTCCAACCGCCCAGGTAAAGAACTGTTACAAATAATGAAGAGACTAATAAGTTTAGATAGGAAGCAACGTAAAATAAACCAAATTTGATACCCGAATATTCGGTTTGATAACCTGCTACTATTTCTTCTTCTGCTTCTGGTAAATCAAAAGGTAATCTCTCACATTCTGCTAGGGAAGAAATTAAAAAAATGATAAATCCTATCGGTTGACGCCACAAATTCCATCCCCAAAAACCATATTTTGATTGTGCCTCAACTATATCAACTGTACTCGAACTGTTAGATAATTATAGTCGGTGATGACATCACTGTTCCCACGCTATTACAGAACCATACATGAGATTTTCACCTCATATGGCTCCTCGAAGGCCATAAATAAATCTAAAGGACAGGTCCTACTATTTAGTTATCTCGATATATTTGTAGGATAGATAGGATCCAAATCTATCAGATGCCCCCAATTGTAAAATTTGACCAATGTAATTCTGTCTGTTATAATATTAAAATAAAGTACTTCTGAATTGATCTCATCTTTTAAGAATTTCAATTTTTCTTTTTTGAGCGATAACTTTAATCTTTAAATAAAATACTCCTTGTAGAAATACTAATAAATATTTCAACCTACCGTTTTCGATTACGAAAAAGAATTAGACATTCCATTAGTTCATGAATTCTGACACGAATTCGATTTCTATGAATATCGATATAGGAAAGAAAGAAGAAAAAGGATCTTTTTTTTCTATTCTAATTATATTATTTTTTTTGTTCCTATTCTTCTTTCTGAAAAAAAAAAGGAAAGGATTATTTCGTTCCTGATAGTCATTTGTTTAATTGGTGGGTAGGAGCGTACTCTGGATCGGAATCATGGGGAGTACTGCTTGATCATTTCTACTAATTTAAAGCCCCAATTAATATTCTTTTATTTTGGATAATTCTATTACTAATCTTTTATGTATCTTGGTGTTCCTAACCATCCACTCGCCTTTATTTTTACTCAACTGCTCGTTAGCATTACGGTAATTTATATATATAAATAACAGTAAAAACTCAATAAGGTTGATTCTTTGAGCCCGCTTTCAAGCCAGGATGATTAATCAACCAATTTGGGGACAAATAATTTTATCTTCTTAATGTTTATTTCTGCTTTACTGTTGTACATAAGTGTACATAAGAAATGAGTCTCGATTTTTTTTACTGCAAATTTAGAAGCTGTTTTCTTTCACTCATATAACTATCTAATTTAGTTCATCAATCCAAACGATGAATAAGAAAATGAAGATATATATTCATATTCAATTAATTTCTTCAATTAATTTCACCTTCCTCCTAATAAGGAAAAAGGTAATAGGGAAAAATTTATGTTTCAACGAATCGCACGTAGAGATATGGATAATACACAGAGAGTTAATGGTATTTCATAACTAATCGATTGAGCGGCAGCTCGTAGACCACCTAAAAAGGAATATTTATTATTTGATCCATATCCTGACATAAGAAGTCCAACGGGAGCAATGCTTGAAATGGCAATCCATAAAAAGACGCCGATATTTAGATCCGCTAAAACAAAGTGATAGCCAAAAGGAATTACTGAATAGCTTAATAGAGTTGATATGACTGCTATGGATGGTCCGATACTGAATAAACGAGTATCTCCTCTAGATGGAAAAAGATTTTCTTTGAAAAGTAGTTTTGTCCCATCCGCTAGAGCTTGAAGAACTCCAAAAGGACCGGCATATTCAGGTCCAATACGTTGTTGTATCCCTGCAGATATTTCTCTTTCTAACCACACAATTACTAATATGCCTATTGTGATTCCCAATACAAGAATCAAAATAGAGACAAGCATCCACATAATTCCATAGACATCGTTTAAGGATTTCAATCTGGAAAAAGAATTGATAGCTTGTACTGTTGTTGTATCAATTATCATTTCAACGATCAACTTCCCCCATAATAATATCTATGCTACCTAGTATTGTCATAATATCAGCCAATTTCATTCTTTTAACTAATTGAGGAAGAATTTGCAAATTGATAAAACCCGGCGGGCGAATTTTCCATCTCCAAGGAAAACTGCTCTGATCCCCTATCAGAAAAATTCCCAACTCTCCCTTTGGTGCTTCAACTCTAACATAAAGTTCTTGTTTCGGCAATTCAAAAGCGGGAGAAGTTTTTTTACTAATAAATCGATATTCAAAATCATTCCATTCTGGATTCTTTTCTCTATCAAAACTTCGAGTTTCTAAATTTTCATAAGGCCCTCCCGGAATCCCTTCCAAAGCCTGTTGAATAATTTTTATGGATTCCGTCATTTCACCAATTCGGACTAAATAACGAGCTAATGAATCCCCTTCTTTTTGCCACTGAACTCCCCAATCAAATTCGTCATAACACTCATAATGATCAACTTTACGAAGATCCCATTGTACTCCGGAAGCTCGTAGCATGGGTCCTGATAAACCCCAATTTATTGCTTCCTCTGCACTAACAATACCTATTCCTTCAACTCGTTCTAAAAAAATAGGATTTCGCGTAATAAGTTTTTGATATTCAGCAACTCCTGTTAAAAAATAATCGCAGAAATCCAAACATTTATCTAGCCAGCCATGAGGTAGATCGGCTGCTACTCCTCCGATACGAAAATAATTATGCATCATTCTCATACCAGTGGCAGCTTCGAATAAATCATATATTAACTCTCTTTCTCTAAAAATATAGAAGAAAGGAGTCTGCCCACCAATATCTGCCATAAAAGGGCCAAGCCATAACAGATGAGAAGCTATACGACTCAACTCTAACATAATTACTCTGATATAGCTAGCTCTTTTAGGTACTTGAATATTTCCCAACTGTTCCGGTCCGTTTATTGTTATTGCTTCTGTAAACATAGTAGCTAAATAATCCCAACGTGTTACATAAGGCAAATATTGTATAATTGTTCGATTTTCCGCAATTTTTTCCATCCCTCTGTGTAAATAACCTAATATTGGTTCACAGTCAATAACATCTTCACCGTCTAGACTAAGGATGAGTCGAAGAACGCCATGCATTGATGGGTGGTGGGGACCCATATTGACTATCATAAAGTCTTTTCTTGTAGCTGGTACATTCATAGGAGGTTCCTCGATTCATTTTTCCATGAATTACTGAAAACGAAAAGAAGTTCATCAAAATTCAAGTTCAAGATCTAATAAATCAAATAATAAAAAAAAAAAAATACTCTTCAAATTAACGAGTTCTTGACTCCCGAGTGTTCAACTGGCTAATTAATTCTTTATAACGTATTCTGTTTTTCTTTGCCAAATAAGACAGTAGTCGTTGGCGTTTTCCTAGAATTTTCCGTAAACCTCTTTGAGATAAATAGTCTTTTCTATGCAATTCCAAATGTGAAGTAAGTCTTCGGATCTTATTAGTAAAACTTACTATTTGAAATTCAACGGATCCCCTGTTTTCTTTTTTGTCTTCTTGTGAAATAATTGAAATGAATGAACTTTTTACCATAAAATGAAATCCCCTCCTCTCGCCTTTTTAAGATAGTTTTATTGATCAGTAATAATAAATAAAGGAAAATTAAAAAATTAAATAAGAATGTCAGTTCGTTTGAATTTGGTATATACAAGAATCTTCAATTCGTCAGGAATTCCTAATTTTGTCAAATAAAATTTATCATTAATCAATCCAATTTTTTTTTTATTCGGCTAGAAATACAAAAGGATGGTATATTTCTTACAAAATAAAAAAAAAATTATCTATATCTAAAACGAAAAATTCTCTTGATTCATTTCTAGATCGAATTGATACATGAGTGAATTCCATATATCAGAATGGAATATGGGATGTAAAACAATGTATATGGCCGTCTCCTCATTTTTTTTTCACTTGTTTTCATATATATCATATACTGGATTAGATATGCTATGGGATATATATGACAAACGCACCTTTACCGAATTTTTAATCGTGGACATATATGTATCCTTACCATACTAAACCGACTGGCGTTATTGGTATCAAACCAATAGCGATTTATACAAGCTAAATCTTCTAATCGATAATTGGGCCAAAGAAAAAGTTTTAATTTAATTAGTTTATTTTTATCTCTATCAAAACGTTTGCTTTTATCTAGAATGTGAGCGCAATTTTTTATGTTATTATTATTTATAATTTCTTTCTTTATATCATTTCCATTTTTTGAATTGAAAGAAATTAGAATTCTCAATTCTCTACGATGTTTAGAGGATAAAAGATTTTCGGGAACAAGTAAATCATAATTATTTTTGTCTTTATTTCTAGTTAAACTTTGATCTATTACAATAGATTCGGTAAATTTCTTTTTATCAATATAGCTTTTTTCTTTGTACCTTTGATTAATTTGTTGTTTTCTCTTATGAACCAATAAAATATTTATGGTTTGATACATAATAAATTTCCCATCATTTTTTATCGACAGACGGGTTGATTCGATAATCAATATTCCCTTTTTCATCAATTCTGTAAGAGTTAAATCTTTCTGAATCATTAGAATATCTAGACTCAGTTCTCCCCTTTGAATAGAGGATATAATAATTTCTCGTGGATTTGTCAGTCTAAGCAGGAGACAATATACTTTGATATTATTGATTATTTTTTGATTTAAAGAATCATCCCATCTTAATTGAAAGCATAAATACTTTTTTAACAAGAAATCAAGTTCTGCTTCCGTATTACTTTTGTATTGCTTTTTCTTTCTACGCTTTTTCTTGTCTGATCTTGCATAATCTTCTTCAACATCTTTTTCTTGGTTTGCGAGAACCGATTCAAGATCCACTTGATCCTCAGACTCTTTTTCTTCGTGATTTTGATTCTTTAATTTAATAGATTTTGTTTCATTCGATGATATAGATATAAAAGAATCATTTTTTTTATTTTTCTTAATTTTTTTATTTTCACTAACATTTTTATTTCCATTAAAATTTAAAAGAAGTAATTTGATCGGTATCACCCATGATTTTATCTTATATGCGTTGTAAAATATCACAAATTTTGGAAAGAACCAAAATTCTAAATTTGATATGGGACGATCTAGTATTTCTTCATTCATTCCCATCCAATCAAAAGGGGTTTTTTTTTGTTTGGTCCTGGTATCGATCCAGGATTCAATATCGACTTTATTTCTAAGACAAAAACGGAGAATTCTCCAATTCAAATATTTTCTATGCGGGTTTTTTTCCGTATCGATAATATCATCTTCTGCTAGATGCTTATTGACAGGGATACCTACCGGTATAGCAAATAAATTGCTTTTATCTATTTTGTAATTATAAAGAATCTCTTGTTTATTATTTAATTGGAATGGTAATTCATAAATAGATGAGTCTTTCTTATCTTCATAATTAATGGATTTATATAATAAAATATTATATCTATAGTATTTTTTAAAATTATCTTTTTGGTTCGATAATGAATCTACTTCAAAATTATTTTCTTTTTCGTAATGAATTAATTGGTCTTTTTCATATAAATTTAAATTCCATTTGTTTAAATCTTTATTTTGAATTATACGTCGTTGATTCATTCTATTTCGCCATTTTTGCAATATTAATCTAGACCATCTGATCTGAGATAAATCGTATTTATATTGATAATTACTTCTTACCCAGTTTTTCCATTCATTCATTACAGAATTTATAAAGTTTGTATCTTTTAATTTGAATTGAAATTGTCCTTGGACTCCAAAATAATCTTTTATTTCATTCTTAAGAAAAAGAGATGCTCCGTGATATTGAAGGACAGATCTTAACTTATATAAGTTAATAACTTGGATTTGTGATATTTTGTAAAATACATATGCTTGTGACAAGGAGGTTGCATTATAAAAAATCTGTGAATTCTTATTAACATTACTATAATTAAGTGCTTTTTTTATAATCGAGATAAAATGAATTAGTGTATTTTGATTTGTTTCAGCAATTCTTTTGTGATTTTCTTTTTTATTATACATATGTTTATTAATCATTTTTCTTGGTGATTCAAGAAAAAACTGTACCTTGATCTTCGGAATATTAATGATGGCTAGAAAGATATCTAGATATATTTTTTCAATCAAAATTTTTATAAAAAAATAGGATTTACGGACTAATTGGGCATTCTTTCTTTTTAATATCTGTAAAATATTTTTTGATGATTTTAATTTGAATCTTTCAGCATTATAACTTAGTTTGTTAGGATTAATATTTCTTTCTGAAGTTATAAATCGCTTTTTCTTTTCTTTTGTAATTTTTTCTATTTGATTTCTTATTGTCTTTGTTCTTGCATTCAGATCTTTCATTTTTTTGTCTGTGAGTGAATAGTTTATCCAATGAATAGATCGAATTGAAGTGGAAAATTTATGAATAGTCCGATTATTAATTGGTGAATCTTTTTCGTTTTTAGTTTCATTTACTTCATAGACTTCTCTAAATCCAAATAATAGAATTGGATTTTTTTTTGATTTTGAAAATTTATTTATTATTTCTTTTAGAAATAGAATGCCTTCGATGCACCAGTTTTTTGTTTCTTTTGGTAAATGTAGAAATAGTTTTCTTTTTTCTTTTAAAATTGTTAGAGTTAGAAAACCATTTTTTTTCAACTTTGTAATTTTTTTTTTTAGTTTTTTAAAGATGGGTTCAAAAAGTGAAAGCCCTTTTCGGGGAGAACCAAAAGGAAGTTCAGTTTCCATTCCCCAAACTGTTAAAAAACAAAAATCATTTTTTTGTCTTTTCTTTTTTATTTGATCTTTATAAGGGAATTTTAACTCAGCTCTGTGCCAAGGTTGTAGTCGAAAAGGAAATAGGATCTTTATTTGAATACCGTCTGTTAACCAGTTTTTCGGAAATTCTGTTTCTGATAATTGAACTCCATTATAAGTGCAT